CAACGCAAATTGAATCAGTATCGAAAGGAAGTGCTAAATAATTTCTTTTTCCTTTCCTTTATCTGTTGATGCAAAATGATGCTGTATTTAATATAAAATTCTTACAATGAAAGAGATTATCATATTTCCACAATTCAATTTTAAGTGGATGGGAGATCTATAAATTTCTTTTTCATGGTTGTAGAGGCAGTTTTTGTTAGAATCCCCCCTTTTTATTTTAAGGAATTTGTTAATTGTCCAGTAACAAATATGATTCGATGAAAGAAAGTGAAAAAAGAATAAAATAATTGGAATCAATAGTTGTAATGAATTGTTGGATTGGATCTCAATCCAAATTTGGATCTAGCTACAAGGAAGAGGCTTTATTTTAAAATATCGAACGAGGAAACATAGTATTCCATAAAAATGGAATTCAAAATAATAATTCAAAAAGAGTTTCGTTTTTAAATGAAGTTACACGATCCAGTTCGTTTATTCTCGACGACTTGGTTGATAGGAATCGCGAGATGGCTAGATCTTAGAAATGATGAATCGGTTTCATTTTATATGCCTGTTACTTTCTCTTTTTTCGTGCCGTCTATAATGATAGATGAATCCAAAACTTTCAATTGGACTTATTATTTCAATTGGTATTTTTGTATATCTTCCTATGTTAGAAAAATGGAAACTTAGGTAAATACTTTAGAAACATATGTATAAAAATACCATATTTCATTTAGCCCTTTCATGCTTACTATAACCAGTTATTTCGGTTTTCTACTAGTGGCTTTAACTATAACTTCAGCTTTATTTATTGGTCTGAGCAAGATACGACTTATTTAAAATTTCTATTTGAAAGAAACAATTCAGAAAGGAAATGCTTCTGTGAGATTCTGTGTATTCTAGAGTTATTTACCATGTCAATTGTCAATTCTTGGTCATTGAGATTCACATCAATTCGGATTAATATTTAGGTATAGATATTACCGCTTTTTTTCTCCTTTTCAAAAAATTGAAATGATTGAAGTTTTTCTATTTGGAATCGTGTTAGGTCTAATTCCTATTACTTTGGCTGGATTATTCGTAACTGCATATTTACAATACAGGCGTGGCGATCAGTTGGACCTTTGATTAATTCACATTTCTTTTTTTGATTGGCCTCCTCCTTTCTTTAATCCACAGGAGGTCAAATTCTAATTGTTGTGCAAGCGACTGAATCCATTTCAGTCTAATTGAATTCATGAAGAAAAAATCACGCTCTGTAGGATTTGAACCTACGACATCGGGTTTTGGAGACCCACGTTCTACCGAACTGAACTAAGAGCGCTTTCTTATCAGAATAGAAAAGGATGTAAAGAAAAGATTTTTTTTAAACTAATCCATTTTCATTTTATATCTATATATTCTATAGTTTCATAAAAATGAACTTCCGCGCAACGCAATTTGAATCGATCTCAGCTGATTCCTCGTTACTGCTCAACGGGGCAGTAATAGGTAGGGATGACAGGATTTGAACCCGTGACATTTTGTACCCAAAACAAACGCGCTACCAAGCTGCGCCACATCCCTTCAAATTGTTCTACAGTATAATTGTAGAGAATTCCTTTCTTGTTTTCCACATCCCTATTTCCTGCATTGAGACACACAGCTTTTCTGTCCATTTCGTCTTTTTTGGCCTCATTTAACATATTTTTACATATAATAATAAGAAAAGGAAATCTTATGGATCGTTGTACATTTCAATTGGAATTAGGGATTCCGTGTACAACTCTAAGCGGCCCTTAACTACATATGCATCTAATCATATATGCATTATCTTTATGTATTACAATAAAAAAGGAGGTTTTTCAATGCGAGATCTAAAAACATATCTCTCCGTGGCCCCAGTACTAAGTACGTTATGGTTCGGGGCTTTAGCAGGTATATTGATAGAGATTAATCGTTTTTTCCCCGATGCGTTGACATTCCCCTTTTTTTCATTCTAGCTATTGACACCGGAAGGAATGAAGAAGATTAGAAATAGAATCAAATATCTGTGACTAATCCCCCCTCCCTCTTTTCTCTTTTTTCCCTTTTTTTTTTCTAATTTTTAGAATTTAGAATAAGGGACGAAAGAGAAAGAATAAAAATGGATTCAACGTCTGCGAGACTCAGGTTCAAATTCGAATTAAAAATAGAGACGTGGGGGTAGAGTAGGAAAATCGGGGTCTAGGGCAAGAATACAAGATCTTTAACTGCCCTTCGGAGTTAAATAGAATTTCGAACTCATTCTCATTGTCTTACTTATTATTTACTATGGCTTTTATGGCTTTGCTTTGATTTAATTGATTTTGATCTTTTAGAGTTGGATTTCAAGTTAATAACTTTTATTTTTTCCTTCCTTTCTTTTTCTTCATTTCGAATCAAAATAGAAGAGTTGAGTAAATCAAAAATCCAAAGGAGGTTCATGGCCAAGAGAAAAGATGCGCGGGTAACGGTAATTTTGGAATGTACCAGTTGTATACAAAACGGTGTTAAGAAGGTATCAACGGGTATTTCCAGATATATTACTCAAAAGAACCGGCACAATACGCCCAATCGATTAGAATTGAGAAAATTCTGTCCCTATTGTTACAAACATATGATTCATGGGGAAATAAAGAAATAGATTGAACCGAGTATGTCTTATCCTTGAAAGGAGAAAAATGACATTATATAGAACACATTGAAATATAAATAGAAAATATTGCATTTAAATAAAAAGAATCCTATTTGGAGTTAAAATTACAATTAAGAAATATTTCGGGATAAGAAATAAACTAAACAAACAAACCATGGATAAATCCAAGCGACCTTTTCTTAAATCCAAGCGATCTTTTCGTAGGCGTTTGCCCCCGATTCAATCGGGGGATCGAATTGATTATAGAAACATGAGTTTAATTAGTCGATTTATTAGTGAACAGGGAAAAATATTATCTAGACGAGTAAATAGATTGACCTTGAAACAACAACGATTAATTACTATTGCTATAAAACAAGCTCGTATTTTATCTTTGTTACCTTTTCTCAATAATGAGAAACAATTTGAAAGAATCGAGTCGACCACTAGAACTACTGGTCTTAGAACCAGAAATAAATAGGCTTATTTTTTGTTCACTTCAATCAGAATTCCAATTTGAACTCAAACATGGATTGGTGTTTTATTTGACAAATCTTAGAATCCAGATTATTGTGTCGTAAAAAAAAAAAACGAATCGGAAAAAAAAGATTTTTTTATTGAACGTGTTCATTCATTTTGACTACTTTAGCGCATTTCTCATAGTAATTTTGACTTCAACTCCACCCTCCCGGAGTTCATTCTCCGGGGAACCCCCTTTAAATTATTTCGGTGTATTCTTTCCAATCTACTTTTTCTCTGATTTCGTTGGAAATCATATAAAGACAATTCCTATTTGATATAGCTATTTGGGCCAGTATTTTACGATTAAGAAGCAACTGCCTCTTATATAGATCATGTATTAATTTACTATAACTATAAGATACTCCCTTTTCTCGAATTACTGCGTTTATTCGAGTGATCCACAAACGACGAAAATTTCTCTTTTGCTTATCTCTATCCCGATGAGCCGAAACCAAAGCTCTTATTTTCTGTTGAGTAATAGTTCGAGTAAGTCTTGAGTGAGATCCTCGAAAACTTGATGCAAATAAACGAATTTTTGTTCTACGTTTCCGGGCTATATATCCGCGTTTAACTCTAGTCATTGAATAAATAAAATTTTGACAAATAACTAATTGATTTTTTTCTTTCAGTTATTATTTTTCCCGTCCTGGCCTATTAATAACTAATAACCAAACGGATTTTTCCAATGTATAAAATACAAATTCCAATGGCTTTGGCTACTATAACCTTCCCGACCACGATTTTTTCTTTTTTGGGGTATTTTACTGGGAAATATGAAAGAAATTGTGGGTTTCCTCGTTTCTATGGTTACTTCTTAAACGGTGAGGTCTTCTCTATACACCGGAGCCCTTACTTCATTTAATATTTCATCAATGTTATTGGTAACTTGTATAGTTCACACCACACTCTTTGGCTCTACCTATGAATTATCCAGTAACAGGTCTTTCACAATGAGACCCGCCTATACAGTAACGGTATTTAATTAGGAAAGTTAGCTGGGTAGCTGACCCTCGTAGTCCGTTCTTGACTGAGCGAGAACTTCTTTTTTTTTTTAATTTTAATAAGATTTTTCCGCTTAATGGATAATCAGTTGCTACCAATGGAGAATTGTTTCTCATCTTAAATTCAGGTGATTGAATTTGCACCAACGGAAACCATAAACTTTATACACAATAGAAGGATAGATTTGCTTATTTTTAGATAGTGAATGGAGTTCCTTCTTCCATTCTATCCTATTCATTAGTACTGATCAGTCATACTGGAAGCAGTTTTCTTGCTTTTTCCTGTCAGCTCATGATCTAAACGAGTCGCACATACACCCTAGTACATGTTCCTCGACGCTGAGGACATCCCCGAAGAGCGGGGGATTTCGTGACATTTCGAATGGGCTGTCTTGTATTTCTAATAAGTTGTTTAATAGTTGGCATGTTGAGTCATATACATAATGGGCTGGTTTAGATTGATCCTAACCGGATTTTTTATTTATTTATATAGTAAACTCGGAGATAAAATATCAAATCACAGATTTGCACAAAATCCACTTTTTCATTCAACTGCTACAAGATCAACAATTCCATAAGTTTGGGCTTCTGTTGCTGACATAAAAACGTCTCTTTCCATGTCTTCAGATACAACCCATAAAGGTTTACGCGTCCTTTGTACATAAACCCTTGTGATGGTTTCGCGTAGTTTCAGCAGTTCTTCCGCTTCCAGGATAAATTCTCCCGTTTGTGCCTCATAAAAAGAACTAGCAGGTTGATGCATCATTACCCTGATAATAGAAGGTTTCTCTATCTGGTGTGATGAAAGAAACAGAAAAGAAAGATAAAGAATAATAGGAAAAAGGATAGAATTGAACAACCGTACGGGCATTATCTTTTATGCATTGCATACGGCTCTATAATCAAATTGACCCCTAACTTTTCCATTCAAGAAAGATAAAAAATAGAATCTATTAGCCCCAGATGGGTAAATGATCAAAATGCCACCCTTCTTTTTTTTTTCGGAGGAGTTCAAAAATACTATGATGGCTCCGTTGCTTTCTATTTTAAAATGGATTTTTTTTGTCTTTGATTCAGCAATCCCAAAGTTTCTTTTTGAGCCAATCAAAAAAATTTGGTTTTTTCGCACTCTTTTTTTTTATAACTTAAATATTGTTAAGAGCCCGTTAGTGTAAAAACAAACAAGTTTGTGACGCTGAATTGGACTTCCGATAGATAAGAGAAAGTCGGAAATATCTTTTATCTCATACTACTCTCTCGATACATAATCAAATCTTTTGAAAAAAAAATACAAAATTTTTCATATCGAATTCGAAGTGCCATGCTATTATTACTTAATATTCATATGGCGAAGGCATAGTTTTCTTTTTTCTCTCAAATAAAAAAACTTCATTGGCGCCAAGCGTGAGGGAATGCTAGACGTTTGGTAATTTCTCCTCCAACCAGAATAAAAGATCCCATTGACGCGGCCAATCCCATGCATATTGTATGGACCTCTGGTCGTACAAATTGCATAGTATCATAAATGGCTATTCCGGGTATTATCCATCCACCAGGGGAGTTTATAAACAAATACAGATCTTTAGTCTCATCCTCGATACTGAGATATACCATAAGACCAATAAGTTGATTCGAGATCTCGCTATCAACCTCTTGGCCTAAAAAAAGTAATCTTTCTCGATAAAGTCGGTTGAGTAGGGTAAAATTGTATTCCTTAGGAACCGTACATGCACCTTTTGATGCATACGGTTCAAAAAAATTGCGAAGAAAAGAATCAATGTATAGATTCCAGTCCTCTTTCTTTTTCGGGTTTTTCTAATTTTTTAATGAAAGGGCTTTTTCTTCGATTTTTCAATAAAGATGAATTTTGATTTCTTCTTTGATAATATAAAAAAAAGGGTAAATAAACTTATCGAATTAACTTCTCATTGATGTATTCTTTCATCGAAATTCAATCCCAATTACGATGGTATTTTCTTGTTCCTGAATGGGTCTCTTTCATCTTTTTAGGTTTATGCTCTACTCCGGGTAAAGATTCGCCCGATTTTGATTTGCACATATAGGACAAATCTTCCCATCACCATTTCTTTTTGTTATGACTTTACAAATAATCATTTATGATACACATAGTAATCATAGATATATTACCAATTGGGTTTTTTTTTAAACGGAGCCTGGATACTTCATTTTTTTCGTCCAGCCAAAGCCAACCATAAATTATTCTAATTGATATAATTCTATGAATTCCCCCAAATAATGCATTTAATTGCACTTCACGCTCCAATTTTTCGATAATTCAATTTCTCTTTCTTGGGCGAAACAGAGGATATCTCGGTCGGGGGAGAGAATGGGGAAATCCCATATGACCCAAGATATCTGACAAGTCGCACTATACGTCAACCCAAGATGCATCTTCCTCTCCAGGACTTCGGAAAGGTACTTTTGGAACACCAATAGGCATGGATTGAAAGAAAAAAGAACTAAATACTATATTTCACTTTGATGTGGAAACGTAACAATATGGTTTTATTGTCTTTATTTTTCTTGTCTTTATAATATTGGCTTTATCATATTTATTTTATCCATAGATTAGAAAAATTTAGAAAGAAAGACAAAATAAATAAAGGAAATTTTTTACGAATAGATCCTTCTAATGATAAATGAAGGATGGACAAATTTTCTCATAGAAAATGGTATCAATCCACCATTGCATATTGGTACTTATCGAATATAGAATAAATCTGCTTCTCTTTGTTCTTACGAACAGAATTCTTCCATTATTACGAATAGAATATAGAATCAATATTAACCTAACCCTTGTTAGGAAAAAATCCCCTGAACAGGGGAAGTCTATAGGATAATCATAGTATAATTTTTTCCAATGCAATAAAGTTACGTAGTGTCTATTTTTCTTCGATAAAGGGGTATTTTCCATGGGTTTGCCTTGGTATCGTGTTCATACCGTTGTATTGAATGATCCCGGCCGGTTGCTTTCCGTTCATATAATGCATACAGCTCTGGTTGCTGGTTGGGCGGGCTCGATGGCTCTGTATGAATTAGCAGTTTTTGATCCTTCTGACCCTATTCTTGATCCAATGTGGAGACAGGGTATGTTCGTTATACCCTTCATGACTCGTTTAGGAATAACCAATTCATGGGGGGGTTGGAGTATCACAGGAGGAACTGTAACGAATCCGGGGATTTGGAGTTACGAAGGTGTAGCTGGGGCGCATATTGTGTTTTCTGGCTTATGCTTTTTGGCAGCTATCTGGCATTGGGTCTATTGGGATCTAGAAATATTTTCTGATGAACGTACAGGAAAACCCTCTTTGGATTTGCCCAAGATCTTTGGAATTCATT